CAGGTTCTTTTATCTGATTGGCTAGTAAAGCATGAGCTAATTCATAGATCTTTAGGCTCTGATTGTCGAGGAATAGAGACTTTACAAATAAAAATCGAGGATTGGGATTCCATTGCTGTCATTTCATATGTATATGGTTACAATTATTTACGCTCCCAGTGTGCCTATGATGTAGCACCAGGCGGATTTTTAGCTAGTGCGTATCACCTTACGAAGATACGATATGGTATAGATAAACCAGAAGAGGTATGCATAAAAGTATTTGCTCCCAGGAGTAATCCTCAAATCCCGTCAGTTTTCTGGATTTGGAGAAGTGCTGATTTTCAGGAACGGGAATCTTATGATATGTTGGGAATTTCTTATGAGAACCATCCTCGCCTTAAACGTATCTTGATGCCTGAAAGTTGGATAGGCTGGCCTTTACGTAAAGACTATATTACCCCCAATTTCTATGAGATTCAAGATGCTCATTTATTTAAATTAAAATGAAATCTGGAGTCGTGTCGTATAAGTAAAAAAGCGGTTTTTTATCATTCAATGAGCATCTTTTCCGTCTCAATGAATTAATTTCATTTGTATGAGGTATGAATATCTATTGGTATTTCCCTTCTAGATGAAAAAGAGTAACTGAACTTTCATTCGTATTGTGGAGGGGCTAAAATAAAAAAAGAAAAAGAGGTTCTCATTGCTATTCCCCAATTGGGAAGATATCATATAATATATCTTTCGTATGAGCAGATCCTGTCCTTCCACTCTTTGATTGAATTCTTTATAGCTAATTTTTTTTAGCTATTAAATTTGAGATATATACAAAAATTTCACATACTTTTGGAATAAGAAAAGTATGAACAGAGAGTAAAAAAATACAAATGAAAAAGAAAGTAAAGAATATCTATTCCGACTGATACATTATTAACGTGTCAGGAACCAGATTTGAACTGGTGACACAAGGATTTTCAGTCCTCTGCTCTACCAACTGAGCTATCCCGACCATTTCCCGTGCATCATCTTAGCAGAATACTTATATCTATGTCAATGAATTTCTTAGATCTTCAAAAAGAAGACTTTCTTTGTTTGTAAATGTAAGTAAAAAAATATGGACTATAAATAATTCAATAACGGAGATTCCTTGAACATACTTGAACATATATGTTCATATTGTATTATACAAAACAAATGAGATTGGGTTGGAAAAAGATACGAAGATTTCTATTCGGATCCATTTGTGAAAGAACAGAGTGAATGAAATGAGAAAGATATTTCAGTTTGTTTAAACTGAGCTCCACTGATGAAAAAAAAAGAAAGAGGATGGAGATAAATAAAAAGTGAGGAAGTAAAATGGGCTTTTTCTTGGGGATAGAGGGACTTGAACCCTCACGATTTAAAAATTCGACGGATTTTCCTCTTACTATAAATTTCATTGTAGTCGGTATTGACATGTAAAATGGGACTCTCTCTTTATTCTCGTCCGATTAATCTTCTAAAGATCTATCAAACTCTGGAATGAATCATTTGATCACTGAATATTCGAATTCGATTCTTTTTTCAACTTCAATGAGAATTGATTCACAATAACTCTTCAATTTTTCATATCTTTTTTGATCTCTATTATTCTAATTATTATTAGAAATTAGAATTAATAGAATAATAGAAAGAGAGGGTTTATATAGATCCTTATCTCATACTATTACTTATATTAATAGTAATCTAAATATGAAAGAAATAGAATATAGAATGAATATATATATATACTAATATATACTAAAATATAGAATCTAAAGAAATAGAAGATTTATATTTTCATATCTCAATTTATATTTTCATATCTCATATATAGAGATACAGAATAGGATTCAATCTAAGATTTGGGTTGTGATTAATCGTTTGCTATGTCAATATGTATACGTACGTATTAGGTATATAAAGTTATCCTTTCTTTCATTTCAATAGAAAGATTTTCACTACTAACGTAACGTAGTCAATTTCATCCGTTAGAACAGCTTCCATTGAGTCTCTGCACCTATCCCTTCTTATTCTCATTTTCCATCGTTTTTTCTCTCAAAACAAAGATTTGGCTCAGGATTGCCCATTTTTAGTTCCAGGGTTTCTCTGAATTTGGAAGTTACCACTTAGCAGGTTTCCATACCAAGGCTCAATCCAATCAAGTCCGTAGCGTCTACCAATTTCGCCATATCCCCCTTTCCTTTGAGACAAGGATCCAGTTGGAATTCCATCCAACTCTTTCATTTATCTTCACACTATTTAATTAATTAGGTAATGATTCCTATTATCGAAAAAGTGTATGCTGCTATTTTCTTTTTTTGCCCACCCTCTATTCTATATTCTATCATTTCATCTCTATTGGATGAACCTTATTTGTTTCAATACGAAATGATTTTATCATTGATGTATCCGCAATTCAATATGGATAGATATCTACCACATATATATATATATATGTATATATGCCTTTCCTCCTCCTTCATTTTTACAGTGCAGCTTGGAGTAGCGGAACGGTCGATATTCATCCTTTTTTTTTCATTTCGAATTCGAATTTCATTGATATATTGAGATTTGAGATTCATATATATGAATATGGAATAGAATTTCTATTTCTATTTAGATAGATAATTTCTCTAGATCTAAAGAGTTTTCTTTTCTATTTTCTAAATAGAATCTAAAATCTAGAACTAAGAAATAGAAGAAATTGAAAGAATCAATAAATGAAAGAAAAAAAGAAGAAGAATCACTAGGGAATAGCTAAGATCCGATAGTTTCCTGTATTCCTATACACTATTGCTCTGATATCCGCCCGCTTAGCTCAGAGGTTAGAGCATCGCATTTGTAATGCGATGGTCATCGGTTCGATTCCGATAGCCGGCTCTTTTTCTTTATCGATTTTGTTCTTTTCATGATTGAAAATATCTACTCTCGCTTTCTCTAAATGTCGAGTCGCCGATCTATTATGTCATGGTAACTTGCAGCTATAGCTATGAATAAAAAAGTTGACTAGATCAATTAGATTTCTACATAAGAAATTGGAAAACGTAACCTTCGTTTGAATTTCCTATGTATATATATAGGAAATCTAAATATTGATAATATTTATTTTATTCTGTTTTGTAGGACTTTAGTCAATTGAGTTTTGCTTTGCTGGTCCTTTAGTTCAGTCTGAATTTATATCTTTTTGTCAAATGAAAGCTAATCAAAAAGGAGCCTTTATATGTCTCGTTACCGAGGACCTCGTTTCAAAAAAATACGTCGGCTGGGAGCTTTACCGGGACTAACTAGTAAAAGACCCAGATCCAGAAGTGATCTTCAAACCCAATTGCGCTATGGAAAAAGATCACAATATCGTATTCGTTTAGAAGAGAAACAGAAATTGCGTTTTCATTATGGTCTGACAGAGCGACAATTACTGAAATATGTGCATATTGCTGGAAAAGCCAAAGGGTCAACAGGCCAGGTTTTACTACAACTACTTGAGATGCGTTTGGATAACATCCTTTTTCGATTAGGTATGGCTTCGACCATTCCTGGAGCCAGACAATTAGTTAACCATAGACACATCTTAGTGAATGGTCGTATAGTGGATATACCAAGTTATCGTTGCAAACCCCGAGATATTATTACTACGAAGGATAAAGAAAGATCGAAAGCTCTGATTCAAAATTATCTTGTTTCATCCCCCTACGGGGAATTGCCAAACCATTTGACTATTGACTCCTTACAATATAAAGGATTTGTAAATCAAATAATAGATAGTAAATGGACCGGTCTTAAAATAAATGAGTTGTTGGTCGTAGAATATTATTCCCGTCAGACTTGATTCTAACGAAAATACAAAAGCAAGGTTCATAACAATTTGGACTCCTTTCGCTGAAGTAAATAGAGTACCTTGTGCCCTGTCTCATTCACGTATTAAAAAAGGATCGGCAATAGGATTTTTTTTATTCTTTTCTTCTTTTCAATAGATTTCTATTTGTATTTCTTTTACCTATCACAGGGATTAATTAGGGATAGAGAATGTATATTAAATAAGGGTCTTACCGTTAGAATAATGATATCAATTCTTATTTTATTTGATACATTGTAGTCGGTAACGTTGATGAATGAAAAGAAAGGGAGAGAGAGGGATTCGAACCCTCGGTAAACAAAAGTCTACATAGCAGTTCCAATGCTACGCCTTGAACCACTCGGCCATCTCTCCTACAGAATGTTATTCTTGACCAAAACCCAAATGAATAGCGAGTCCTTCATCTTAATTGTAGTACATGTATGACGGTCCGATGGTTCCATAAGAAGAAATCTTTTTTTTCCAATTTCCTATTTATCAACAACAACTTCTTTCATCAGCTAACCCATGGAATTCATGAATCGTCCGATGAATCTTTCTATTTCAATTGTATGGTGTGGCACATACACGTTATGCAAACAAAAAGGATGGTTTTTTATTTTAATTTGATTTTATCATGGAATTATTATTCTATTCTTTTCCTTTTTGAATCATAACCAAATCAAAGATTCTCGAGTTATAAAAATCCATAGGAAATTTGGTTATTAAACTTAGATGAAATAGTAATAGTCATTGGTAGATTACGAAATTTGAATGAAATTGAATCTGATTCAACTATTTCATTTCATCTTTGTTCAAAAAGTGACACCGCATCTTTTCCAATTAGTCTGTTTTTATGTTATTTTGTACTGTACAATTCCTTTTTTGTGGGATCGTTTTCCCCGAAGGGGGATGAGAAGAATTATAGAATGAATTGCTAATTATGCCTAGATCTCGAATCAATGGAAATTTTATTGATAAGACCTCTTCAATTGTAGCCAATATCTTATTACGAATAATTCCGACAACTTCAGGAGAAAAAAAGGCATTTACCTATTACAGAGATGGTGCGATTTGATCTTTTCTTGTTTTTTTTTACCTCTCAGTTTTACGATAAAAAGAACGTAGTTAGGAAGAGAAAAAAACAAATTAGTGAAAGAAACCT